ATACAGGTATCCAAAATACAAACGAGATGGGTGTTTGTTGTCCCGACCATTCTTGTTAGTTCCGATCCTTATCAGGATCGGGATAATTTATAACAAAGTTTTCGTGTTGTTGATTCCTAGGTGTAGTGCTTCTTCCCCTATGTGACCTATTGGTACTGGTGGAGTAGGATTGACCTGTAAATACAGAACCTATAGGTGTAGCCTTTCGCTCAATACTAGAGTCAACAATTAAACCGTAGCATCTGAGGTTGCATTAATGGAGGATACACGACAGAAGGAATTGTTCTATTTCCAAACTTTACCTTCAACAAGCGTAGATTTTTTTCAAAAAATTTCTTTCTATCCCGATCCCAAATCATGTGCCTTTCTCGTAAGATTGAGAGCAATAAAAAAGAATCAAATCGCACCATCTCTGTAATAGGTAAATGCCTCTTTTTCTCCTGAAGTTGTCGGAATTATTCGTAATAAGATATTGGCTATAATTGAAAAGGTCTTATCAATAAAATTTCCATTTATCCGCGATCTAGACATAGGTAGCAATCCATTCTATAATTATTCTCATTACCTCTCGTGGTAAACCGATCCCACAAAGAAAAGAATTGTAAAGAATTGTACAGTACGAAATAACATAAAAACAGATTCATTAATAAAAAAGATATGGGCCCTGTATTTCAATTTATTCAAATTGTTCCTTTTTGACAGGAACAAAAAAAAAGGATCGAATAACCATTCTATGATGAAAAAACCCGCCCGTTTTATTTTGTTTGTATGCATAGGAGGTATACACTATACAATCAACTCTATATATATAATTTTTCTGAATACCGGAAAGGAATTTGAGAATTCTTAAGATATGGAATCAGAGTCTAAATAGAATCGTGGTCTAAAGAAATCCATTAACCGAAGTGCAAAAATAGACCCATCAATCAGCCGATTCATTATAATTTAGTGATTACCTTCGGTACCAGTAAAAAAAAATAACAGAAAAAGGCGAAGGCTGGTTTTGCAAACATGAATAGAATATTTCTAACAGTTTTCATATTTTCTATTTATCCTCATAACCTCAAAAGAACGATCTTTCTTTGACTTTGATGAAAATTTAACTATTTTTTTTATAGTTAGAATTCGAATTAATTGGTCGTTCCTATCCAATAATCTACTAGTACCGGCTCGCTATTCACTCGGTTTTTGGGTCATAATCATTATGTAGGAGAGATGGCCGAGTGGTTGAAGGCGTAGCATTGGAACTGCTATGTAGGCTTTTGTTTACCGAGGGTTCGAATCCCTCTCTTTCCGCACCTTTATCTAATTCACTGATCCTACTAACCAAAAGAGGAAAATAGCACTATATAAAAATAAAATTCTATTCCAACAAAAAAAAGTTAGACCCTTCTTTGATTTATTCCTAATTGCTGTGGCATGGAAAATACTGAAAGGAAAAGAGTAGACAGAGTAGACAAGGAATGAAAACCTCCCTCTAGTTCTATGATACCTAAATCGGAGAAAAATCCCGATCAAACCCTTATTTATCTTAACCTTCGGTTAATTTACTTCGACGAAAGGGATCAAAATTGTCCGAACCCTTGTGATTTTTTATTTTATTTTCGTTAGGTTTAGGTCTGGCGCGAATAATATTCTACGACTAGTAATTCATTTATTTTCAAACCGACCCATTTACTATCTATTATTTGATTGACTAATCCTTTATATTGGAATGGTTGAAGAGTCAAATGTTTTGGCATTTCGTCCTGAGAGGCTGAATCGAAAGAATTTTGAATCAGAGCTCTAGAGTTTTGTTCATCCCTCGCCGTAATAATATCTTGTGGTTTGCAGCGATAACTTGGTATATCTACTATACGACCATTGACTAAAATATGTCTATGGTTAACCAATTGACGGGCTCCAGGAATAGTCGGAGCCATACCCAATCGAAAAAGAACGTTATCCAAGCGCATTTCAAGTAATTGGAGTAAAACCTGACCTGTTGACCCCTTGGCTTTGCCGGCGATACGAACGTATTTAAGTAATTGTCGTTCTGTAAGACCATAATGAAAACGCAACTTTTGTTTTTCTTCTAGACGAATACGATATTGAGATTTTTTACCGGAACGTGATTGGTTTCTAAGATCACTTCCGGCTCTAGGCCTTTTATTAGTTAGTCCCGGTAAAGCTCCCAGGCGGCGTATTTTTTTGAAACGAGGTCCCCGGTAACGCGACATAAAGACTCCTTATTCTTATTTATATTGAATTATTATTCTTATTGATGAAATTTCATTTCATTTTACAGAATAAACCTAAACTAAAACTGAACTAAATGATAAATGAAGCGAAGTTTACGGAAATAGTGTACTTGTACTCTAAAGAATAATTAGATGAATAAATATCCAGACCTTTCTATTCTATATATATATTCTATATATATTCTATATAAAGATTATAGATAGAAGATAGATAAAAAATAGATAAAAGGGATTCTTTTCATGGCATAGTTGGAAGTTCCTAGAAGATAAAAAATGGATTTTTCAATATTATTTGATTTCGTATTTCAAAAGGGCATTCTCAATCATGTAAAAACTCGAAGAAAATAAATAGAGAAAAGCCGGCTATCGGAATCGAACCGATGACCATCGCATTACAAATGCGATGCTCTAACCTCTGAGCTAAGCAGGCTCACATAAGATAAATTCTACCCGCATAGGGATTCAATAAACTATTGTTATCTTAGCTTAGAGCTATTAATTTTAAAATTAATTAATATACTTATATTTGCATTCTTAGCGATTCCTAAGAAAAAAATATATAATATAGAATTGAAAGGAAATATTAAATACTCATACTTACCATAGACCATAGAATATAACGATTAATCTATCGATATAGAATTTTAGTTATTTTTCTTACATCACAATTATATAGCACAATTCTATTGTATCGCATTTAAGATTAAAAAATATTAGATGCGATCTATTTTTAGATTAAATCATTTTCGTTTTTGCTTTCAAATGATATTTGAAAGTCTTTTTATTATACTTCTCTATTTTATTTCATATATATTTTAATTTTCTATTTAGAATGGAATGATTTGTTCTAAATGAGATATTATGCGCTTTGATTCGTAAAGATGGGAAGCCCAGACGAAAAAAAGAATCGACCGTTCAAGTATTCCAAATTGCATGGGAAAAACGAGCAGAAGAGAGACATAAATACGTGGTATATCTACATCTATATTGAATTGCAGATATAGAAATGATAGAATCATTTCTGATTGGACCAAATGGGGTGCGGGTTTCCTATAGAAGATGAAAGAAGATAGCCAAGAAATCAAAGAGGAGAAAAACTTTTTAGAGCTCGGAATCAGTATTTAAATGAATTCAACGGTTCCAGTTGAAATGAAATTTAAAAGAGAACGACATCTCAATAAAAATGAGATCCTAATCTCAAAACAAAAAGGGGATATGGCGAAATTGGTAGACGCTGCGGACTTAATTGGATTGAGCCTTGGTATGGAAACCTACTAAGTGAGAACTTTCAAATTCAGAGAAACCCCGGAATTAATAAAAATGGGCAATCCTGAGCCAAATCCTATTTTTCAAAAACAAACAAAGGCCCAGAAGGTGAAAAAGGATAGGTGCAGAGACTCAATGGAAGCTGTTCTAACAAATGGAATTGACTGTGTTGCATTGGTAGAGGAATCCTTCCATTGAAACTTCCGAAAAGATGAAGGAGATACGTATATACATACGTATACGTACTGAAATACTCTATCAAATGATTAATGACGACCTTAATCTGTATTTTTCTATGAAAAATCGAATATTCATTGATCAAAGCATTCACCACACAGTCTGATAGTTCTTTTGCAGAACTAATTAATCGGACGAGAATAAAGATAGAGTCCCATTCTACATGTCAATACCGGCAACAATGAAATTTATAGTAAGAGGAAAATCCGTTGACTTTAAAAATCGTGAGGGTTCAAGTCCCTCTATCCCCAAAAAGCCCATTTGACTCCTTAACTATTAACTTTTTATCTTATCTTTTTTTTCGTTAGTAGTTCAAAATTAGTTATCTTTCTTATTCACCCTACTCTTTTACAAACGGATCCGAGAGAAAAATTTGTCTCTTATGACCAGTCTTGTGATATATGATACATGTACAAATGACCGTCTTTGACCAAAGACTCCCCATTTGAACGAGTCATGGTCAATATCATTATTCATACTGAAACTGACAAAATCTTCCTTTTTTGAAGATCCAAGAAATTCTAGCACCTGGATAAGAATTTGTAATACCCCTTTGAATTGACATAGACCTAAGTTATCTAGTAAAATGAGGATGCGGTATCGGGAATGAGAATGAGAATGGTCGGGATAGCTCAGCTGGTAGAGCAGAGGACTGAAAATCCTCGTGTCACCAGTTCAAATCTGGTTCCTGGCACATGATTAATTTTTATGAGTCTCTTTTTCTACAAAATTACTTAATATTTAATATAAATCGACATATATAGATATTCATTTAGAGTTTAGATCATATTACATACGTTTATCCGTCTCGGTATTTAGAGAAAAACCCCATCTATTTTATAGATGGGTAAAGAGCTTTTTATACAAAGTACAAAGGATGTAACAAAAATAAATTATATTTTATATTCCTTTTTCTCTCTCGTTCCAAAATAAAGTTAATACCTCATACGCATATACATATTCGAAAGGTTCAATTAGTTGTTAGCCTATCCATAATACAAACGAGACTTCAATTACTCTGTTTAATCTAGAACAGAACCTTGAATCTCTGGAATTGTAGAAATGACTAAAAGTTTATTATTTTTCAATGAGCATCTTGTATTTCATAAAAATTGGGGGCAATATAATCCTTACGTAAAGGCCATCCTATCCAACTTTCAGGCATTAAGATGCGTTTCAAACGCGGATGATTATCATAAACTATTCCCAACATATCAAAAGACTCCCGTTCTTGAAAATCCACACTTTTCCAAACCC